TTTATATAATAGATTGCATTTATCTAATTTATTTCTATATCGAATAGAGTGGCGATTAAAATGAATGATTTACTGAGTATAAATCGTGAATCAAAAATGGAAAATCATAAAAGATGGAAAAAGCTTTCGGCTCTAGTCATTCCATTATATTGATATATTGACAATTTCAAAAAACTGCTCATACTATGAGCATAGTATGGTCGCGGTCAGGCAAGTATGCCCCCATCGTCTAGCGGTTCAGGACACCTCTCTTTCAAGGAGGCAGCGGGGATTCGACTTCCCCTGGGGGTAGGGTACTACGAAAGGAAGTTGATCATGGATTATCAATTATCAATAAACCTAGAATTGATTCTTCCTGGGTCGATGCCCGAGCGGTTAATGGGGACGGACTGTAAATTCGTTGGCAATATGTCTACGCTGGTTCAAATCCAGCTCGGCCCAATAATTCGCTGATCCGCCATAACCTAAAATGCCCATTTTTTTGTATTTTTTTTCCAGAAAAGCCAAACAAAAAAATTAGGGAAGAATAAAAAAAGTCCAATTTTCTGATATATCCATCCCTACCGCTATTTGTTTTTTATTTGTTCTATTTATTTAGTTGTTCCCATAAATTATGACCTTGATAACGCTCTAGATTCATATCAGGATCAGTAAATAGAAAGTTTAATGAAAAGAAAAAGAGTAAAGTAAACAAAAAAGAAGACTCTTTTTTTTTCATTTTTTAATTGATTATTGATCTATTTTTTTGGCAATAACGAAAGGATTACTAGTTACTAGGAATCCGCGTCGCTCTCACTCAAAGTGCATACCCATATGGATATCAATATATCACTCGCGCCTTTGTTTGTTACAACCCGGCGATTCGAATCTAAAATCTAAATAGAAAATGGCTTGAATGAAATCATAAGACTATCTATGCTGTACACTTTTCTTTATTTCCCTGGGATTGTAGTTCAATTGGTCAGAGCACCGCCCTGTCAAGGCGGAAGCTGCGGGTTCGAGCCCCGTCAGTCCCGACGGATACCATTTTTAAAATACATCAATTGATCCCTCCGTTTTCTGTCAAAGGGGATACAAATGACAGAATTTCATTCCCAACGATATCTTTTTTTTTTATTTATTTTTTCTTTCTCTTTTTTGTTGGGGTTTATTTGTAAACTATTTGTAAACGGTGAAAGTGGAAAAGCAGTCTGATGATACATCATCAGATGATTGTACAAGGAAGGCGGTAGATTATCAAAAAGAAAGGGTGGAAAAGAATATATATAAATAAGGGAAAGGAATTCTTTTGATTGGACCAGGCATCACTTTTTGGATTCGGTGTGGATAAAAGATCTTCCTATGTTATACTATTCAATTCTCGACGGTGAATCGATTTGATAGCCTAGATATTGTTATTCATGATATTGATCCGATTCGATGTCATTGAAATGTAAGTCATTGCATTGAATTTACAAGCGACAAATTTATCATCTCTATGGGATTAAATCCCGAGTTATTGCGAAGTAAAAAAAACAATGAAATTATGGAAGTAAATATTCTCGCATTTATTGCTACAGCGCTGTTCATTCTAGTTCCTACCGCTTTTTTACTTATAATATATGTAAAAACTGTCAGTCAAAGTGATTAATTTGAATGAAACTTGACTTTTTATCAAGGAGTTAAGAAAAAAAGGATTCAAATCTCACGTCTTAAATAAAATGAATGGACTAGAATCAGCAGTATCCTATAAAACTCGATAGTATGGTAGAAAAAAAAATATGAATCTTTCTACCATACTATCTATATCTATTATTGTAATGTATAAAGATACAAGCTTAATATAGATGAATCCACAATATGTATCTTCATACATGTCAATATCAATTAAATATATGTACTGTACAGAGTATCTCAATTTTAGTTCTTCGCTTGATCTATTTTATTTGTGTTGATTTCAAATAATCTGAAATAATTAATAATTGAAAGGCAAGTCTTACGATTTTCTAATTCTTTCATCTCATGGATTTGATTCTTTTGGTGGATACCGAGATTCCTATTAAAATAATCAGAAATGAAGGAAAAATGGAATGGAATAGGCATATATTAATAATAAAAAAAAAAGAAAACCAAGTAATCTTTTTTTTGAACATTCCAAAGAAGTAATTCGTTGAGCAACTGACAGATGATCCAAAGAGTTCTATGGTAACTTTTCTTCGTATTTCGTTTCGAAACAAGGGTATACCCTGCCGATTTTGAATTTCACTTCTTTGATCCATGATATGAAATGAGTCAATAAAGCATTTCATAAATGAAATTCAAATAAAACAGGGGGTAAGTGTCTAATATGTGACTACACTAAGGCAAGATCTTATTAAATAAAAAAACGACTTTTTTCTCTTTGAACAGTAAAGGGGGAGGGAAATAAAAACAAGCAAATACAGAAAAAAAAGGGGGTTCCTTGTCCCTCATTGTCCATTTATAACTCTGGTAAGAGCTGGTTCATCAAAATAGAAAATTTAGGAAGAATTCTTTTTTTTTTTAATTGCCTATCATCCGGATCCCTTTTACTTTCGAAAATGGAAAGGGTGTTATTCATAGAATACATTACTCCACTAGAATCCAAGAATTTCAAAATGGAGACTAATAAAATAGTTAAAAAAAGGCTTTGCAAAACGATCTAGAAAACAATTGGTTTGATTCCTCAACCCAATTAGGAGTACCCCTAAAGCCCACTTCTTCCCCATACTACGAGTGAAAGGGAAAATGTAAAGACTACCATTAAAGCAGCCCAAGCAAGACTTACTATATCCATGTGTATTATGTCCCCTATCTCTATGAATATGAAACAAATATGAAGGAATTTTTCCATTATTGTTCACTAATAATAGTGGAATTACTGGCGCAGAGTCAAAAAGAAAAGGGAATTCTGACACGCCACCGTTGATGAATCACTTCAATAAATCCGCTTATAACAAGCTCTTATATGATTTCGAGTAAAATAGAGAACCATTAAGCACAAGCAAAATGCGCAGTAACACTTTTGGAAGTATCAAAAGAATGTTACTCACATGTATCAATAATAAGACTTATTCTTTCTTTTGGTGTCCCTCATTAAGTAAAAGCCAATTATCTATCCAATCTAATATTAATTGGATGCCTGAACACTCAGAGACTTTCATCCGTCTGTATACAAAGTATCTTCCAACTCTTCTACAACCATTCATTAGTTAATTAGACACTCCCGTTATCCAATCTAATTCAAGACTCCTCTAGTAGCCCCTCCATTAGTAAGGGAGGCTCCCATATCAAGATTTACTGATTCCCTTCCACTACTTTAGTTTTTCCTTGAATCCTAGACGTTAGGAGACGTTAGGATTTCGAGTTTTTTGTTGATTAGGCGACACCCGGATTTGAACTGGGGAATAAGGGATTTGCAGTCCCCCGCCTTACCGCTCGGCCATGTCGCCAAAAGGCTACAAACAAAAAAATGAGAGTATCTCCCTTTTATTTTTCATTTTTAGATCGGATCCATACCTTCAATTGGTTATAGTATCTCAAGACACACAATATCTAAAAACTTTCCCTTTCTTTTCTATTTCTATTGAAAAAGAAAATGTGGATTCTCAGTTACAAAAGTCAAAATTCAGGACAAATAAATTGGAACCATTAACTATTAACTATTGACTGCAAATTTATGGACGATTCTTCTTCACTTGTCTTTTTCTAATGGTATAAGAAAATAAAACTGGATACATAACTAATCAGTATTGATTTTTTTTCAATAAAAAAAACTTTTTCAAGTATATTATATATATTATAATAATATAACAGCAATTATGAGTCTATGTAAACCCCAGAGCATAAGTTGTTACACAGTTATCTAATGAGGTATTTTATCTATCTAGATAGAATGTTCATAGGGAATCAGCAAGAAATTATCGTGTTTCCATTTTTCATTGAATAGATTAAAATTAAAATAAAAGAAAAAAAAGAAAAAATCGAATTTTTGATAGAGCACGCCATGTCTTGTCTCCACCAGAGCGTTATAATGGAATAAAAGAAAGACATATATAAATAGAAATGCTATATCTGCACATGTTTAATAAATATAAGCCCTCTTTTCGTACGCACTTCAATCATATTCTAAATATTCTACTAAAAAATAAAAAACTCAAAAGTGGGTAAAAACATCTATCTTCTCTGCGAATCCTTTTTTGAACAATGGAGTCCATGAAAAAATTAAGCGCTAGAAAAAAAAACTCTCTCCCTATATATCTATTTTATGATTATTTTGTCTTTATCTCAACGAACAGATCAAATCAGGAATTCCTTTCATTTTTCTGGTATTCAATCGGATTGGAATATGTAATATCATAATAATGGTAGAAATTGAATTATTTTTTTTTTTTTATTCTATACAAAACTCCATGCGGCTAAATGGCATTTATCAATTCTTTTCTGTATCTGTTTGTTATAAATATAAATTCAAATTTTAGTATAATTTTTCTTCTTCCGTTCATACGCATTTCATATTTCATACATTCCACATATATTATATGGTATATGGAGTTAGATAAAATTTCATGTGATTCAGTAAACAGAATAGAAATTCAATTCCATCATTATTAGATCGATTCGTATGATTCGATGAAGAATGAGAAAAGAATGGGATTTTTTTGAGAAATGGGAAATTCAAAATGCTCGGGGATGAAAATGGGGAAATGTCTACAATACCTGGGTTGAATCAGATACAATTTGAAGGATTTTGTGGGTTCATGGATCGGGGCTTAACAGAAGAACTTTATAAGTTTCCAAAAATTGAAGATACAGAGCAAGAAATTGAATTTCAATTATTTGTGGAAACATATCAATTGGTGGAACCGTTGATAAAAGAAAGGGATGCTGTATATGAATCACTCACATATTCTTCTGAATTATATGTATCCGCAGGATTAATTTGGAAAACCAGTAAGGATATGCAAGAACAAACAATTTTTATTGGAAACATTCCTTTAATG